AAACCAAATCCTATTTATTTATTCTAATTAGAGATCCGGCTGAAATAGGATTTTAGGGATAAGAAATAAACTAACCAAACCATGGATAAATCCAAGCGAACTTTTCTTAAATCCAAGCGATCTTTTCGTAAGCGTTTGCCCCCGATCCAATCGGGGGATCGAATTGATTATAAAAACATGAGTTTAATTAGTCGATTTATTAGTGAACAGGGAAAAATATTATCTAGACGAGTAAATAGATTGACCTTGAAACAACAACGATTAATTACTATTGCTATAAAACAAGCTCGTATTTTATCTTTGTTACCTTTTCTTAATAATGAGAAACAATTTGAAAGAACCGAGTCGACCACTAGAACTCCTAGTCTTAGAGCCAGAAAAAGATAGGTTTACTCTTTATTCACTTGAATTCAAACCCCATTCGAACTCAAACGCGGATTTCTATTTTGTGGGAAAAATCCAAGAATCCGGATTGAATTCTCGTGTCGTAAGAAAAAAAGAATAATCTGGGAAGAAGAAATTTTTTTATTGAACGTGTTGATTCATATTTTGACTACTTTCTCATATTTTATCATATTCTATTCATTTTTATTCGACCTTCCCGGAGTTCATTCTCCGGGCAACTCCGTTTAACCGGTGGATTCCTCCCAACTTACTTCTTTTATGATCTCATTGGAAATCATATAAAGACAATTTCTATTTGATATAGCTATTTGTGCAAGTATTTTACGATTAAGAAGCAACTGTCTCTTGTACAGAGCATTTATTAATCTACTATAACTATAGCATACCCCCCTTTCACGAATTGCTGCATTTATTCGAGTGATCCACAAACGACGAAAATTTCTTTTTTGCCTATCCCTATCCCGATGAGCCGAAACCAAAGCTCTTATTTTTTGTTGAGTAATAGTTCGAGTAAGTCTTGAATGAGCCCCCCGAAAGCTTGATGCAAATAAACGAATTTTTGTTCTACGTCTCCGAGCGATATATCCCCGTCTAATTCTGGTCATTGAATAAATGAAACTTTAACGAATAACTAATAGATTTCCTAGATTTCCTTTCTTTCAGTTATTCTTTTGCCCCTTTCCTAGTATATTAATAACAAAACTGATTTTTCCAATGTATAAACTAAGAATTCCAATGGCTTTGGCTACTATAACCTTCCCAACCACAATTTTTTATTTTTTCTAGGCATTTCACCTCGAAATACGAAATTGTACTATACTAGGTATTAAAAAATCAAAGTAATGATAAAGAAATAGTGGATTCCATCGTTTCTATGGTTACTTCTTAAACGGTGAGGTCTTCTCTATACACCGGAGCCTTTACTTCACTTCATTTAATCAATGTTATTGCTAACTTGTATAGTTCACATTCTTCGGCTCTACCCATGAATTATCCAGTAATAGGTCTTTCACAACGAGCTCTACCTATACAGTAACGGTATTTAATTATGAAGGTTGGCTGGGTAGCTGACCCTGTTAGTCCGTTCTTGCAAGAGGGGTCTATGTTAACTAAGATTTCCTCCGCTTAATGGATAACCATTTGCTACCAATGGAGAATTGTTTCTCATTTTAAATTGAGGTGAGTGGATTTACACCAACAGAAACCATAAATTTCATACACAATAAAAGGGATATCATCCATTTTTAGATAGGAAATGTAGTTAGTTTTTCCGTTATATCCTATTTGATCATTGATATTCGAACACTGTTCTCTTTCCTTTGTTCTAGTTCATGATCTGAACGAGTCGCACATACACCCTAGTACATGTTCCTCGACGCTGAGGGCATCCCCGAAGCGCGGGGGATTTTGTGACATTTCTAATTGGCTGTCTTGTATTTCTAATAAGTTGTTTAATCGTTGGCATGTTGAATCATATACATAATGGGCTGGTTTAGATCGATCCTAACCGGATGATTATGAATTACTTTTATTCAATAGAATAATACATAAAAGTCATAGAATCTTAATATTAAACTCGGCAGGGTTCATTTCAGAATTGACGTGAAATCCAGGTTATTGTCATTCAACCGCTACAAGATCAACAATTCCATAAGATTGGGCCTCTGTTGCTGACATAAAAACATCTCTTTCCATGTCTTCGGATACAACCCATAAGGGTTTGCCCGTTCTTTGTACATAAACCCTTGTCAGGGTTTCACGTAGTTTCAGCAGTTCTCCCACTTCCAGGATGAATTCTCCCGTTGCTACATCAGAAAAAGAACCAGCAGGTTGATGGATCATTACCCTGATGATATAAGATACTAAAAGGTTTCTCTATTTTTCATGATGAGGGGAAGATAAAAGAATAACAAGAAAAAAAGATAGAATCGAACAACCGTACGGGCATTATGCATTGCATACGGCTCTACAATAAAATTGACCCTTACCTTCCATCAAATAAATAAAAAATAGGATCGATCAGACCCCGATCGGTAAATGATCAACTTACCACCCTTCCTTTCAGAGGAATTCAAAAATACTATGATGGCTCCGT